AAGTTCCAAAAGACTCCTCTACCTCTACGTATTAGAGAGATCTATGGGCTGCGTGTTGGGACAGCATGATGAATCTGGGAGGAAAGAACAGGCCATTTCTTACCTAAGCAAGAAGTTCTCATATTATGAGGTCAATTACTCCACAGTTGAAAGGACCTGTTGCGCTCTAGCCTGGGCGGCTCATCGACTAAGGCAATATATGTTGTGCTTTACAACTTGGTTGATCTCAAAAAGAAATCCAATCAAGTACATCTTCGAGAAAGCTGTGCTCGCCGGAAGAATGGAATAGTATCTTTCGCAACAGTCTTTTTACCCCTCAGGATTGGGGTGGGGGTCTTTTTGCCGTTTTCACTGTTAACAGAGATATTCATTTCGCTACGCCCCTATACAGGCCGAAAAAGAGTTCAGTATCCGTGATTTGCTTATGAAGAAATTTTTTATAGATCAAAATTGAATAATGGAATAGCCCTTAGTCTTAATCCTAGATGCGCTAAATACGTTGTTTGCGCGAAAGAGGGTTTCGTTTACGGTTGTTTTTCAAGGTATAAAAGGAATAAGTATCTTTGCCCATCTCTGTGCTAAGATAAACGATCAGATCGTAGCGTAGAACGATTTGCTATGGCCTTATGTGAATAAGTCACAGACCAGACGCCTCGCACTTTCCTTTCCTCAGGCGAAAGAAGCCTAGCCCTATTGGCATGAAATTCAATTCCATTTTTATACCTAAAAAGTCGAGATTATGTTTGTCTTCATTCTACACATAGATTAGTACAAGAGCGACAAAAAAGCCTTATCTTATATAAATAACTTCTTTTCATCCATGCTCTTCTAAGTCTTTCTTCAAGTCAGTTAGTTGATCGAGAAACCTGCGCCAAAAGGTTTTGAAAGAGCTGGAATTAAAAAAAGGGCTATAAGAGTCGTTCTAAGATTGGCTTTCCCTTTCAATAGGAAAGGAGCCTTTAGATCTAGCTCGATCAATATACTTTATACTTTATACCTCTCTCCTCCTGTAAAGAAATTTCCCCACCAAACTTCTTGTCTAGTTGGGCATGCCTGATTTATGGGATAAGGCATACCACGAAAGCATTTGATGAATTCTCGATCGCCCCTTTCATTCCTTTTCGATGAGAGTTTTATTGAGAATTATGTTACAGCCAATCCACTTTCAAAAAATAGGTAATCTTATCCAATAGCAGTTCCTAGTGCTTCTACTTCTAAGTCGTAAACCCCATAAGCCTTTTGGAGTGCCCCTGGGAGTTCTGTTGCAGTGACAGGTCCTAGCCATCCTGGTTTAAGCCCCCCTTTTTAATTAAGGCAGTCCTAATAGAATCCTTTCTAAGCTCTTTCTAACCCCTTCCTAAGCACTCTTCTCTTCCTTCGTCCTGCCAGCGAGTGGGAGTGAGTACTTTCTAGCCTCAGTATCAATAGCCGAGGGAATAAAAGGTCCTTCTCGGATAAAACCAAAAGCATCTCTTTCTCCCGTAATATCCTATGTTTATAACTATTATTACCTAATTTCCAGTTATGCCTGAATATAAGCTCTTTCTAGTCCCAGTCCTACTTTCATTGCTAGACCAGAAAGTGATCTCTCCTGTCCAGTAGGCAATCTTGGTAGCAGTCTTCTATATAGGAATAGTCTTCGTACCAGCATTCGTAGGGAATGCCACTATTGGGATAAATCTCTTCCTCTGTGAGGACTTTATATCTTATACAGATATTTGATCTCGCGATACAGGGACGTAGACTTTAAAAGTGTTATCTGAGAATGAGACTACAAGGAAGTCTTCCCGGAATCTCCCGCTTTGGCTATTGATTGACCGGTCTTTACTTCTTATAAAGATGGGGTGGTCGTAACATAAGACAAGTGATTCAGGGTCACAAGCCTATCTCCCTTTCGTTTGGCTACGAATCCCTACTAAGGAAGCCTAAAAAGCAAGAGCATTCGCCTGGCCTGGCCGGGTTCCTCTGTTCGTTCTTACGCTAATGGCCTAGCCTAGTCCCCCTTTCCTCGTTAACCTGGCCGAGCCGCTAAAGTAGCTAAAGTGGTGATAAATCCTGTCAGTAAAATAGGTCCTAGAGAGAGTCCATCTATTCCCAATTATGAATTTTATTTGCGGGTAAGTTGCCAATGCTTCTCCAGTGAGTGAGAATGGAAAGAACCTAAATTTGAAGTAGTCATTTCAAGCCAGAGAATGAATGACTTTCTCGGAAAAGCTTTCCCACACTCAGTTTCTCCGCCTAATAACTAACCACATGAAAACCATGCAATGCAGCTCTAAGGGAGAATCTTTCTTATATAAGAGAAGACCAAACCACCTTGTATCTGAAAAGGTGGAATTTCAACATGTGTTGTGCGCGCATGGAAGAATGGATTGGCTTCAAGATAGGTAGCCCCAAGGTTCTAACACCATCAGATTGGAGCATGAGCAAGAGAAAGATTGAGCTAAAATAGTAAAGACTCTTGCCATTTTCTTTAGGGCTAGGGAAGATTCTTTGAGGTGGAGGAAAAACTTGAAGTTCGATTATTTCCATTCCGGCTGTGATTCTTGTTTCAGTCGTAGAGCTCTTTCCTTCCTTGGCGTCTGGGATTATCGTATATAAGATCACGCTTTCTTTTACGGAGTTCTCTTAGAAGATTTCAAATCATGCCTTGCAAAAAAACTCCCATGCTTGGTCAACAACCAAGAAAAGTGTTCTTCAGTTGGACTAACCCAACCTAAGACAAGTCTTCCTCATGGGGAGCAGAGCAGTCAAAGAAGAAAGCAAAGCAAATGAAGTTTCAGGTTACGGATAATCAACAATTAGAAAATAAAAAAATGCTTTTCAGACGTTTCTTTCGTTTTCTTATCTCCGAGATTTATATAAAATATAATGAATATCTAATTAATGGGCTATTTGGACTCTTTCTTCTATATATTTGGTCGCACAATATGATAATTCAAATTGCATTGGCAATGGATTGGTGGATTCCCCATAAACTGGTTATCGGTTGGGATGGGATAAGTTTAACTCCTATATCTAACCCCAAATCCGAACCTAATTCTATATCTATATATATATTATATATAATAATTTTTATGTATCACTTTCTATCTTATAAATATAGAATATCTTCCTGGTTGCGGGATATTTTAAATGACAATAAAGACTCTGATTTTATTTTTGTTTTTTTTAAAAGAATTTTTAGTGCTTTCATATTATTTAACCTTTGGCATTTTTTTTTATTGATATTAGTAATGACTAATATTTGGGGTTGCGGTTTACACATTGTTTATGTTTTGGGATCGAACGATGTCAGTCTTTTTCCCTTTGATGAATAGCAAGAGCTATAGGGGAAGGAAAGGTTGCCGGGTATCTCCGTAGATAGAGATAAAGATAGGAATCCATCTAGATCTTGATTCATTATTTCCATTTTTTGTTTTTCTGATTGATTGCCTTTTTTTGACGACAAGTTTTAAATCTTAATGCAGGCAAGGAAATTAAAATTATTACTTGTTGGGTCAGAGCGTAGACGAGCGAGCAGAGCCCAGGAAACAGGGGAGCCTGTCATAGAGCAGTCGACTAGAAGTAGAAGACTGCTGGCCTGAGAAAAGACGGCCTCCCACGGGAAACATGGAAAATTTCTCTTCTTTCTTTTTTATTTCGGGTTTCTTTATTTTCTTTTTTCAGGGGCCCAGAACGCTAAAAGGTAGGGGAGAAGCCAACCGAACCTCTAATCGACCTGAACACATAAAAAATTCTCGGCGTCGAGAAAGAAGAACGATGTGTTAAGATATCACGCTGAGTCATACAGACAGGATTTACACTAATGTAAAAAACAACAAACAAACTCAGGAGGACCTAGAATAACAACGGAGAATTCCTATCTAAACAGTACGAACATACGCACAGATAAAGTACTATAGAGTAACATCTCGGTCTCTTCTTTTGAGTTCCGCCTCCAGCGGTAGACTCTTTTCCATTTTGGATTCTGCATAGAATGGGCTTTGGAGCCCTTTTTCTTGCATATCCCGTAATATATGATCCAAAGAAGCAGTCCCATACTTTCTTTCAAAGTATTGGACCACCTCTTCGCCCCTTAGTGGCCCCAAAAGGCGCATACCCTCAAGTTTTCGTAACTGATTGATGCGGTCCTCTATTGAGAATTGTCGTGAGGTTACCCACTCCGAAAGTTGGTCGGCCCCCAACTCCTTCAAGCGGGATTCCAAAACATCGTCTGATGATATGAGGTACGATGATGGAGCCTGTTGTGATGGGGCCACAATATCTCCTGCCCCGGGAGAATTGATTCGTCGCCTTACCGAGGAAGGCCCGACATCCTCTCCGGGATCTGTGCTCCCCCTTTTTCGAGAAGCGGGCTCGGCTTCGCTATTTTCCGGACCCTGACCCTGACCTTCTGAATCAGACGACAGGTTAAGGTACTTTTGCCAACTGCCCGGGCCACTGTTACCCTCTGATGACCCAGTGGGCATCATCTGAAGACCCACTATTTCCAAGACCTCCCCCGTAATTAGGACCCTTACAGCCAAGGTGAAGAAGGATTGGCTAACTCGTTAGAACGGGCGCTAAGAAAAAGCATTGCTTTTCCCTTGTTGTACCTTTCCTTGGTGAATCTATTGATTCTTACTACGCCGGGACGGGAAAAACAACTTCCCTACTAAATGGATTTCGTTCAGTGAGCTACCGTTCTATTAGAACTTGGAACTTCGACTGCACTTTCTTGGGCTGTGCCCTCCGGTGTGGGAAAAAAGCCCAATCCCAACATTTGTCATTTCTTCTATGCGGAACAGAAAAACTTGTAGAATGAGCCCCGTGATCGAGATGGTTTAGTACCACAGCGGACCGGTCCAATGACAATGGGGATTGTGACCCAGGTGTTGATTCATGCCGGTTTCCTCAAGTTTTCAGGTCGCTTACACCTTGGCCTTCTAGGAAGAATTCCCAGTACTGTGGATTCCCGACTTTGAAATGTTGTTACTTTACGGGCCAATCAACACTTTCTTCAAACTTTAGTTTGAAACCTCTATGAACTTTACAAGGCATTCTCGTTCTCAAATCATGTTTTTAATTGTTATAACGCCTATCATTCTCTCGGATCTGTGCTTGAAGAATTGTGCCTAGCGCCATGCGAGACAAAAAGCGATTTGAATAGAATACTAGAATTGGGGGTCATTCCCATACCTAACAGCAAGTCTCTCGCGCAAGACAAGAAAGAACGAAAATAATCCCACATTTGACTCAGCAGCAATCTTGTTTTCCTCGTGGATCGAATAGTCAAAGCGAGTGTCTCCATGCCGTTTTCGTGTTCTTTCTTTCATTTGCAAGGATGATGGAGATCCATAGCAGTGAGTCGCAAGGATTAGAAAGATCTAACTGATAGGGCTTCCTAATGTGATGAGGCAAATCAAGTCATTACAAATCTCTAGCTTACTACACCCTTCTTTCGGGAATAGGTAAGGCTGGACTGACGAATGAGGATTCCCGTTCAATCATAAATAGGGATAGCTCAAAGAAAATGTGGCTCCATTTTGTATGAAGATCCCCAGGAAGACGCATAAGGAAGCATGGCATTGAATCCGCTCCTGGTACAAGGGGTCGAAGGCCCAGGGATTCAATAAGAGTGATACCCAGGTCCAGGAATGGCATTGATGCCGCTCTTTGACACATAAAATAGCTATCCACGCAGTCCTAATGCCACTCCTAAACCTCTATTTTTGAGACGCTCGCTAAACGTGGTGAGTAGACGGTGGTATATTTCCCAGCCACCAACGCCGAGATCCGAATGTGAATGTATGGTGGGTTGACTCCTCTCCTTGGTGTCATTACTTATATCATATGTTTTTTACCTCCGATAGGACCACACGACCCCATGAATTGTCTCTTTTTCGCTCTCCTTCCTTTCATATGTGTACTCCGAGGCAAAAACCTGACTCTGCTCGTCTCAGTCGAGCTTGCCCATTAAGAAGAATTCAGCATCAAGGAAGCAAGACTACGTATCACTGACTCTCGAGGCCAACAACGCTCTCCTCTGTATCATCCACCGGCATGAGTTCTGACTTGTTCATTCATTCATGTATAAAATCAGGTTCCGGTTCATACGATTATTACGAATGAGCCCAGTCCGGTCTCACTGGAATACCAGTTAGTTACCTATCATATCAGCCACCAAAGAGGCATCCTTCCATCCAGTATGGCTTCTCCACCCGCCGACCATGCTTCAACAGAATGGAATGTCTGACCGTCTTCTTTGCCATGTGCTGCCCTTCTTTGTTTGACACCAACAAGGCTTCGGAATCGCCTTCTTACACCCTTGACGAGGAAACCACCAGACACTGATGCCATTCAATCAAATGGAGAAGCAAATCTGTGAACTACCCTGCTCCCTCGTAGGGTTGCTCTTTTCCCTCGGTGAGTAGCTTCCCGTCCTTGCTTGTCTGGTAGTTGAATAAAGGTTGTTTTGCTTTTAGCTTTCCCTTTCTGCGAGTGTTCGGTTCCGAGCTAAGATGCCTTCCGACTCTCTATTAGTAGTAGAGCTGAGGATAGGGGTACAGCTAACGCTTGTCCATCCTTTAGGTCTGTATCTGATCCGATGGGATCTAGGTAAATAGGTCTATACAGAGTAGCCACCTAGAACCTATCTTTGTAGATAACTGCTTTTTTACTATAATAGGTGGTGGATGAGGAAAGGGGGTTGCTTGCGGCCCTTAGTAGCACGCACACTGGCGGGACCTTTCTTTCCTCCCACAAGATTAGCGTAGTCCATCTAATTGCTTCGCTTTCACTCGTCGTGGCAGAAGCGAGATAGGAGGCAAACGAACAAAAGGAAAGATTCTTTCTTTTCTAAAAACCACAATCCTGCATGCGCCCTTCCAACCAGAGCACTATTTCGTTCTCTTATCGCGACAGGGGTATACTTGATAACTGGAGGATCGTGCTCAATTCCTTGTGCCTTCCGACCCAAGGCAACAAAAGAGTAAAATCTTATCTTAAGGGTGCTCCTATAAGGTGCTTTCAAAGCAAGCCTCTGACAATCCATAGGGGCAGACATATTCGTTTTCAATTTTAGTTCTGACGGGTCAGGTGGTCAATCAAATTCGATTTCTACACTTCCACTTCCCGATGAGAATTTCCATCACGAGGAACCTATAGAAGAAGACCCTGTACCTAATAATAATCTTCCTTTCTTCCCTTTCAACCCCCCGTTTTGGACTCGCGCGTGTAAACCCTCTGCGCCGACCACTATGATTGGGATAGAGAACACAAAAACAAGTCATCGTAAACGAAGTAAAGTAGCAACCCATAACGCAAGTCATTCATTTAGACCCTTTCATCAGGAAGAAATGAAATACCTGGCTCAACTAAAGCACCAAAAGGGCGGAGCTACGACTACGATATACGATAGCTGCTCTCATGGCCGAGAGGTATTGAATGCGCTACTATTAGGGCGGGTGCCTTAGACAAGGAAGCAAATCCAATTCAAGGCATTCCCATCAATCGAATCATGGCACCCCTCCTTTATCATTCTGAACTAACCATATTGAATCCTTCGCGATCCCCTAAATGCAGTCTCTTTCTTTTCTACGACGAACCTCCAATACGCGGAGAGGCAAAGCCGAGACAGCAGCAGTGAATGCCAGGTCAGCCGGTCAAACTGGGGAATCTAGCAAACCATTCAAGCTTAAGGGCAATACTCCGGATCCCAAGGGAACCAAGGAGGCAAGTGGGATTGGAGGCAGAGTGGCGTAGGCCAGCGCAATCCATTTCCAAATAAGTCTCCCCAGGAGAGAAGATAACCTATTCCTTCAAGGAGGAGCAAGTACTACCCTTCTTTCTCGATCTACTAGAGCAGCGAGCAGTTGACTCCGAGCAGAAGACCTGAGGATGCCGACAAAGTCGACGACCCGAATGCCGGATCATAAGTCATACGATCAAGGACTGGCTCCAGAAGCAAATAAACGAGGGTCCCCGACGAACCACAATGTTGTCTCGACCATTCCCCAGCCTTGGCAAAAACTTTAAGCTACCTCTTCGAATCAGGGACGTTGGTCGTGGAATACCACTTCTAAAGAGTTAGGCGAGTAGCCCTTTCTTGACCAGGAATGAGCTTTTCAACTTTTGCCGTTGGACTGGTCATCTGTGAGGCTTTTAGTTGCCTTCTTTGTCCCGTTGGGAGGACCGGTAAAAAAAGAGTCCCACCCTTAAGCACGAAGGCATTCTTCTTCCTATTCTCGATCAGACAGCTCAGACAGTAGTCTCTAATTGACATTTTCAGATGGATGGTTGGTACACAGATATATAATAGACTGGGCGTTTCGATACAGAGTGAAATTCACTACGGACCCGTCAGCTTTCATACCAACTAACTTCCTTACTCAAAGACTATTCATACGCACCAGCATCCGCAGCTAATTTTAAAAAGTAGTTGCTGAGTTTCGTTTCCTTATTTTATACGCATACGCACGAGGCTCGAGGTTGAGTTCTACACCGATCCCTTCACATTTGAATGAGTGGCTCTTTATGCTTTAGTAAGAAGGACGCCCTGAGGCTGACCCCTTCCACAAGACTACTTTACTCACTAGAATTCATTCCAGGAATGTACAGGAACTGGTTTAACAAAAAGGGCCGAGAACTACATGATGGATCTGAGACCTTCTTCCTTGGTCTGGAAGGTAGGTTATGTAGGCGTACAACTGTTTCTCGGTTGTATTCGATCACGAATGGCCAAAGAATCTCTTAGTAGTATGCCTTATATTGCCAAAAGACCTTCCCCTTTTGAAAAAAGACTAGTATAGTACAGCACGGATGGAAGCTTTCGCAACCAAGGGTTCTGGAAGAGGTAACACGAAGTGGATGTGCTGCCGGTCTGGATTGATGCCTTTCCTTCTTTCCAGGATTAAGGATCTCCCAAAGAATGACCTCAAGAACAGTCAATGGGGAATCCCGCCATGCCATCGAGGGGCTAGTGTGACCATCCATAGCATACGACGGGCGAGAGGGGTACGTGGTGGCTCAGTGTGTCTCCCAGTTTCAGGTGAGGCTATTCGGAGATCCAGGGCCTGTCCCGATTCCATATAAGGGGCTTTCGCTTCGTGTGGTCGAAGGGGCGAAAAGGCTGGATGCTAAGGCTTGACATGAGTATTCGGTGTAGTCGTTCTTCGCTTTGCCGCTCGAGCGGGTCAATAAGCTTTTTTGGTCCATCCTCTCCCAAGGCACTAATCTCTATTTTCGAGCGTAGAGCACCTCCTTCTTCATTATTATAGAATATATAAAACGAAAATGTTGGGGAAGCCCAATACGAGTGTGACTCATCATGTGGCTCTTTACTCCTTTCTTCTTCTTTTTCTTTCACCTTCATCCCCTTTTATATCAATAGGGAGCTACGAGCAAGGCAGCTCTGCTCCAGAAAGAAAAGAAGCCAGCAGGTCCTTTTCCGCTTGATCGCTAACTCATGGGCAAAGCCGTCTTTTGCCGCCCCTCATGCAGCATATGAGCGGATCTTCACTAAAACCGGCTCTATTGGCGGATGGATAGCACCCCTCACTCTGCCATGAGAACAAAACAAAGAAAGCCACACCTTGCAGCTTTGCTCGCCGCCAGTCTTTAGGAACATGAGTCTCATACATTATTGCTCTCACCATATCAAGCAGATGGCGGTTCTTCCTTTCAGCTACTCTATTTTGCTGCGGCGTATGGGCACATGTCCTTTTGTGGATGATTCCAAGAGAGGATAAGAAGTTGGAGACTGAAGTGTACTCTCCTCCTGAGTCAGATCTTTAAACCGTTATACTCTTATCGAACTGAGTTTTGATCATAGCATGGAATTGCTTAAAACAAGAAAATACTAATTATTTTGCTTTCAGCAAATAGACCCATGTGCTTCTAGAAAAATAGGAAATGTAACATGTATCCAGATATCGAATTCACCGGTGCAGGTCCACACACATCAGAATGGACAATATGGAAAGAAAATGAACTCATCTTTATTTAATGAAAAGGTAAG